AACCATTCGAGCTAAAATTGATTATTGTTCCTATACAGTTCGAACTATCTATGGGGTCTTGGGTATCAAAATTTGGATATTTATAGACGAAGAATAAGAAACCTTTACTTGTCTTTCCCTTCTATCCATTGATAGAAAAAAAAATAGAAACTCGTTCATTCTTTTTCTGGTGAATCAAAATGAGCGATTCTAATTCTTAATTCTATAGGGTTGAATAAAAATTCAATTGACCATTTGATATAATTGCTATGCTTAGTGTGTGACTCGTTGGTTTTTTAGGGTTAGGATTAAAAAAGGACCAGCCCCATAGTATGAACTAATAACCAACTCATCACTTCGTATTATCTGGATATAAAGAACCAGTCAAGATATGATAAATCAGTCATATCTTTGTAGCAACTGAAATTTTTTTTTGCATAAACTTTAATTAGAAGTTGTAAAACAAAATGAAAGAAGTAAAGGTGTGGATAAATGGAAGGATGAGAGAAAGAGAGAAAAAGAATATCAATGATATAGAATTCCAATATGTAAGGTCTACGAGTCATCTCATAAAAGACAGTGTAATAAAGCATCAATACTCATTGATTCATCCATAATTAAATATTAAATGAATCAAGAAAAAAATAAAGAGCTTGGAGCCAATAAAGACTAAGAAGATTGACTCAGGAACAAATTGGATTATGAGCTCCATTGTAGAATTCGGACCTAATCATTAAGTACGAAGCGATGGGAACGATGGAACCTGTGCATGCAAAAGATTTTATTGAAAAAATGAATCTTAATGATTCACTAGTCGGGATGGCGAAATGAACCGGAGATTAATTCATCTATTGGGAGAAGTCACGAACGAACCCTACAAATGAAATAGAGATTGAAAGAGTAAATATTCGCCCGCGAAAACTTTTTTTTTTTTTAGTTGCTAAACTTGGATAAAGGACAAAACAAAATAAAGATTTTTTAGAACGTTCTAAAAAAAAACTATTTTTTACAAAAAATGTTAATCATTTCGTTTTTAATCCTTTTATTCGTGAGGAGCTGGATGAGAAGAAACTCTCACGTCCGGTTCTGTAGTAGAGATGGAATTGTGAAACAACCATCAACTATAACCCCAAAAGAACTAGATTCCGTAAACAACATAGAGGAAGAATGAAGGGAATATCTTATCGAGGTAATCATATTTGTTTCGGTAAATATGCTCTTCAGGCACTTGAACCTGCTTGGATCACATCTAGACAAATCGAAGCAGGTCGACGAGCAATGACACGAAATGCACGCCGTGGTGGAAAAATATGGGTCCGTATATTTCCAGACAAACCGGTTACAGTAAGACCCGCTGAAACACGTATGGGTTCGGGAAAGGGATCCCCTGAATATTGGGTAGCTGTTGTTAAACCAGGTCGAATACTATATGAAATGGGTGGAGTAACCGAAAATATAGCTAGAAGGGCTATTTCAATAGCAGCATCCAAAATGCCTATACGAACTCAATTCATTATTTCAGGATAAAAATGTAGAACCAACAGAAATGAATCTTGGGGATGAAAGTTTCTTTTTTTGGACAAAAAATATTCCTTTTTTTCTTCATCCTTTGCATTGGAAGAATAGACTAAAAAATTGATATGATTCAACCTCAGACCCATTTAAATGTAGCAGATAACAGCGGGGCTCGAGAATTGATGTGTATTCGAATCATAGGAGCTAGCAATCGTCGATATGCTCATATTGGTGACGTTATTGTTGCTGTGATCAAAGAAGCAGTACCAAATATGCCCCTAGAAAAATCAGAAGTAGTCAGAGCTGTAATTGTTCGTACCTGTAAAGAACTTAAACGTGACAGCGGTATGATAATACGATATGATGACAATGCTGCAGTTGTGATTGATCAAGAAGGAAATCCAAAAGGAACCAGAATTTTTGGTGCGATCCCCCGGGAATTGAGACAATTAAATTTTACTAAAATAGTTTCATTAGCTCCCGAGGTATTATAAAATGAGATCACTGATATGTTTATAGTGGGTATTTGAAAGAAATAGATTAAGAACTAGATTAATTAGTAGATTGTGTCTCACGCATATACCTTTAATAATTCATATTCATAAAACAAATAAGAAAAAAAAAAAAAGAAAAACATGTTGATTATATCCAATTTTGGGGCACCCATAATTTTAGTTCACCATGGGTAGGGACACTATTGCTGAGATAATAACCTCTATACGAAATGCTGATATGGATAGAAAAAGAGTGGTTCGCATCGCATCTACTAATATTACCGAAAATCTTGTTAAAATACTTTTCCGAGAAGGTTTTATTGAAAACGTTAGAAAACATCGAGAAAAAAACAAATCTTTTTTGGTTTTAAACCTGCGGCATAGAAGGAATAGGAAAAGACTCTATAGAAATTTTTTAAATTTAAAACGGATCAGTCGACCCGGTCTACGAATCTATTCTAACTCTCAACGAATTCCTAGAATTTTAGGGGGGATGGGGATTGTAATTCTTTCTACTTCTCGAGGTATAATGACAGACCGAGAGGCTCGACTCGAAGGAATCGGCGGAGAAATTTTGTGTTATATATGGTAATCCTTTTAATATCCAAATTGGATCCGAAACTTCTTCCTATTTCTAAAAAAAAGAAAAGGGACGAGTTGTCTAATATCGTTCCTCCTCCATTAGTTGATACTTCAAGGAGGCTTTACCTGGAATGAAAGAACAAAAATGGATTCATGAAGGTTTAATTACTGAATCGCTTCCCAATGGTATGTTCCGGGTTCGGTTAGATAATGAAGATCTGATCCTGGGTTATGTTTCAGGAAAGATCCGGCGTAGTTTTATACGGATACTGCCAGGAGATAGAGTCAAAATTGAAGTAAGTCGTTATGATTCAACCAGAGGACGTATAATTTATCGACTCCGCAACAAGGATTGGAAGGATTAGGTGGTTTTTATTCAATATGATTCGAGATGCAAAATTTCAAGAAACTTATTTTCTTCCAAGAAGTAGATTCAGAATTAAGATAAGGAATGACAAATATGAAAATAAGAGCTTCTGTTCGTAAAATTTGTGAAAAATGTCGTCTAATCCGTAGGCGGGGGCGCATTATAGTAATTTGTTCCAACCCGAGACATAAACAAAGACAAGGATAATCAGACTCACTAAAGGACTCGATGTACAAATAAGGAATCAGTTTTGACATGAAATGGATATATCCATATATCTCTGACTCATATTTATGAGATGATAAAATATGGCAAAAGCTATACCGAGAATTGGTTCACGTAGAAATGGACGTATTGGTTCACGTAAGAGTGCACGTAGAATACCAAAGGGGGTTATTCATGTTCAAGCAAGTTTCAATAATACCATTGTCACGGTTACAGATGTACGGGGTCGGGTGGTTTCTTGGTCCTCAGCGGGTACTTGTGGATTCAAGGGTACGAGAAGAGGGACACCCTTTGCCGCTCAAACTGCAGCAGCAAATGCTATTCGTACAGTAGTAGATCAAGGTATGCAACGAGCAGAAGTCATGATAAAAGGTCCCGGTCTCGGAAGAGACGCAGCATTACGAGCTATTCGTAGAAGTGGTATACTATTAACTTTCGTACGGGATGTAACCCCTATGCCACATAATGGTTGCAGACCCCCGAAAAAAAGACGTGTGTAGAAATGAACATTGAAGAAATTTCAAGAGAAACAAGAGAAATAAATGATTCAATCAAATCAAATAATATTACTATGGTTCGAGAGAAAGTAACAGTATCTACTCGGACACTACAGTGGAAGTGTGTTGAATCAAGAGAAGACAGTAAACGTCTTTATTATGGACGCTTTATTCTGTCTCCACTTATGAAAGGTCAAGCCGACACAATAGGCATTGCGATGCGAAGAGCTTTACTTGGAGAAATAGAAGGAACATGTATCACACGTGTAAAATCTGAGAACGTCCCACATGAATATTCTACCATAGCGGGTATTCAAGAATCGGTCCATGAAATTTTAATGAATTTAAAAGAAATTGTATTGAGAAGTAATCTATATGGAACTTGTGACGCGTCTATTTGTGTCAGAGGTCCAGGATATGTAACTGCTCAAGATATCATCTTACCACCTTATGTAGAAATCGTTGATAATACACAACATATAGCTAGCTTGACAGAACCAATTGATTTGTGTATTGGATTACAAATCAAGAGAAATCGCGGATATCTTATCAAAATGCCACATAACTTTCAAGATGGAAGTTATCCTATAGATGCTGTATTCATGCCTGTTCGAAATGCGAATCATAGTATTCATTCTTATCGGAATGGGAATGAAAAACAAGAGATACTCTTTCTCGAAATATGGACAAATGGGAGTTTAACTCCGAAAGAAGCACTTCATGAAGCCTGCCGGAATTTGATTGATTTATTTATTCCCTTTTTACATAAGGAAGAAGAAAACTTACCTTTAGAGGACAATCAACACACGGTTCCTTTATCCCCTCTTACCTTTCACGAGAAATTGGATAAACTCAGAAAAAACAAAAAAAAAATAGTATTGAAATCGATTTTTATTGACCAATCAGAATTCTCTCCCAGGGTCTATAATTGCCTCAAAAGGTCCAATATATATACATTATTGGACCTTTTGAATAACAGTCCGGAAGATCTCATGAAAATTGAACATTTGCGCCTAGAAGATATAAAACAGATATTTGTCATTCTAGAAAAACATTTCGCAATTGATTTACCAAAAAAGAAGTTTTAAATCTATTGGATTTTTTTTCGCCTTTTTTTTTTTCATGAAGATGAAAATAGGTTTTGAATCTTTAGCACAATTCATATATTCGAAAGAAATTCAGAATTGAATAGATGTATCTAGGGAGAATTCGCTTTCAAGCGACTATTCCCTAGATACACACGTCGTGTTATTTCACAATTGAATCAAATTAAAAAAGACCTAAAGTTAGGGATTTATCAATAGGTAATGTTGCACCAATACCCAACCAAAGAGCGACTGC